AGAATTTTTTGAATCATATATCATTCTATCAATCAACAATAATTTGGCACTTTTACCAACTTTATTTTAAGGAATCTCTAGATCTAGAAATTCATTTCGTACAACTGAACCTTTTCAAACTGTTTCTTTTTCAGAACCAAAAATATTTGTGCCAAAATCACAGATGCCAAGAATAACAGAAGGCCTTGGACTCGTAATGGATCTTGAAGCACTATTTCTGCGTCTCCCTGACCAAAACCTCCTACATTTGGATTACTTGTTAATGGTTGATCAAGCTTGATGGATTCACCTTCTGAAACAAGAAGTTCTGGTCCTGGAGGTATAATATCAACCACTTGACGTCCTTCTGATGCATCAACTATGGTTATTTCATATCCCCCCTTTTCTTTACGTGCTATTCTGCTTACTATACCAGCTGATGTAGCATTATAAACTGTATTGTTACTCTTACTACCATCAGGATAAATCTGACCCCTTCCTCTGTTCCCACCTACATATATGGGATATTTTAAGAAGTGAACGTCTTTTTTCGTAGCAGGGTCGGGGGAAAGAATAGGAAAGACGATTTCACTATATTTCTGACCGGGAACAGGACCTATCACAAGAATATTTCTTTTATTAGGACGATAACACTGAAAAGAAAGATTGCCCATCTTTTCTTTCATTTCGGGAGAAATACGATCGGGGGGGGCTAATTCGAATCCCTCGGGTAAAATAAGAACAGCTCCTACATTCAAAGCTCCCTTTTTACCATTAGCAAGAACTTGTTTCAGTTGCATATCATAAGGAATTCGAACAACTGCTTCAAATACAGTATCAGGAAGTACAGCTTGCGGAACTTCAATATCCACGGGCTTATTAGCTAAATGGCAATTGGCACATACAATTCGCCCAGTTGCTTCTCGTGGATTTTCATAACCCTGCTGCGCAAAAATGGGATATGCATTTGAAATAGATGCTCGAGTTATTACGTATATCATGATCGATACATAAATGGATCGAGTCATCTGTTCTTTTACCCAAGAAAAAGTCTTTCTATTTTGCATGGTCCAATCATTGATCCCCGGAATTTCTACAATAAATTTGATAGGTAGTTAGTAGAATTCCCTATCCACGAGTTTGCCATTGTATTGATTGTACTGAAAGAATTGTACTGGTGGAATATAGTATGAATACCTTGAATTGAAAAGGTAGAAGTATAAAGAATAAGTAAGATTAAAAATGATTTCTTTATACACGAAGAAAGATTCTGATTTGATTGATATCAAAAGATCTAATGAATTATTCATTCATTCATTGAATGATAAATTACTACAAGCGAAGGAGATACACGATTTAAAAAATGGAAGATCCAATATTTCACAATTGTATCTAGAATCACTGGAAAAGTGGAAACAAGACCAGATAGAATCTGGTCATTCTGAGCCAATCCAAAATCGTTGTAGATCGAACCAATCATTAGTTCCCAACCATGGGTCGAGTGAAATCCGATCCATAAATCAGTAACTAAAAGAATCGAAAAAGCTTTGATTGTATCACTTAAGTTATAGAGAAATTCCTGAATCCAAGAATTTAGAATGAAAAGTTCTTCATTACCCAGAACAAAATAACCACTTAGAATAGCGAAACAGATTAGATTTGTAGAGAAATGCAAAATGATATGGAAATGAGATTCATTGTGTCTTTGGACCAATTGTATTGTTTCCTTGTGCATTCCTATACGAAGGCTTTGCATATGTGTCTCCGAGTACTCCTTTATCATCTCGTCCAACAGGAATAGTTCTTCTAATTCCATAAATTTTTCTAGAACATTTTTCTCTTGAATATCATTCAAAAGGATTTCGGATTGCCTGGTATTCCACCAATGAATAACCCAAGTTTCTAGACATTTCTTAAATGAGAGAGAAACCCACCAGGGCAAAAAGAGTATAGACACAAGATATGGGAGGGAAGCCAATGCTTTCTTTTTTTTCATTCTGTATCTGTGATGTGAATTGTTAATGAACCTGTTTCATTCGTCGATTCTATCTGAAATTTATATGAAGCACGAGTTATATAACAAGAGCCTATAACTCTAACAAGAATAAGGTATCGAACCTATGGATCTTTTCCTATTTTTGTTTTTGTGTAAGAATTGACTCTTTGGATCTAGAATAATCTAGAATAGAACATAGAAGAAGGCCCTTTTCAAATGAAAAAAAAAAAAAGAAGTAAATATTCTTTCCATATTCCAGAGATCCTGATTAGGCAAATTGTAACCGATTTCCTCTTCATTTATTCCTTTCCATGAAGACTCGAAAACCCATTTGAACTAACGAATAGAATTTGGATTTAAAGACGAACCCTACCGGATCCTTTCATTCTTTTATTTCTATTTCGAATTCGAAAGATTTCACTGTCTAACCGCAGCGCGGGGATAGGGTATCAATTCAAAGGCCTAAAAAGAGGAATTCTATTTTACGAAAAAAAAAAGACATGTTAGGATATTTGATGAATCTATACTTATTAGACCTTTTACTAGTATAAAGAGTAAAGCTGGACGCCATGTGTATGCGTATAAAAAATAGTTTTTGTGTACAAATAGTTTCTATTCTCCTTAATAGATTTTAAAATCTATTTTATTTGATTAGTTATATTAGATTTTATTAATATTGTTCCATATACTCCCTCCTGCTTTTGAGATGTATTAAGTTCCTTCTCTCATGCTGAGATTGATTCTTCAGTTCATTTCAAAATACTTCAATGGGTACGCGCAAGAAATAGGCCAATTCGGCAGCTTTTTGTTCAATTTCTCGTGGAGTCAAATTCTCATCAGTACGGGTCAAGGGAATGGCTCCTTGGCCCCTTATTTCCATATAAAGGACACGACGAGGAAAAAGACCCTCTCTCACCTCCATTCTGATTGATTGGATATCTTTCAGAAAGAAACGAAGGAAGATGCGACGATTTCTTCCAGGAAATCCCCAACGAAAAAGGGACATTATCCCTTCTTTTCTATCGAATCGGTCATAACCACTACCTACATTCCATGAAATTGTGCACCACAAATAAGAACTAATGAATAGACCTGCGATCCCATAGAAAGACATCACGATCCCTTGTGGGAAAAAAGGAATTTGCTGAGACGGAAATACGGATATCAGATTTTTACCAAGATAACTGGAAGTTCCAACCACTAAGAATCCTAGTGAACCTAAAAAAAGGATACAGGCCCAGCAAAAATTACTTGTTTTTCGAGACCCCGTTATAAGTTCTATCCATATAAGTTCTGATCGCCAGTTCATACTATACTAGATCCAGTTGCATTCGATTGGAATTGAGAGAATAACCCAAATGGATTTGACTCGACTTTATTGCTTGATCCCGAAGTAACTTTCATCAACTAGCAGCATTCCGACGGGAACCATTAGGAATAATTGGTTAGATACATTGAGTTTCTATTTCAAATATTTTTCAAAAAAGATTTGCTGATCATTTTGAATTTAATCATTTAATTTATTAAGCTATAACCGCATATACATGCATTAATGCGTATATTATGCATCAGCATACATAACAAAACAACTCTTCCATTTGTTTTCGGAAAGGCCACATATCATATATCCTACCATATTACATTAAAAAAGCATCTGTATGATGATCCAGTGTTGAAAGAAATTGACGAGATTTGGTCCCATCATATTTAGACAATCTTATTTCTTTGGACATAAAGAGATAAAGAAGCCATTGCGATTGCCGGAAAGACTAGGCCCACTAAAGGAACAAAAATAGAGGGAAAGTTCAAATCTATCATAGAATGGGTACCTCGATTTCATATTTGTACCTATTATAATTATAAATTATAATTATAAAGATATCTTATGATAAGTCTATCTATTAGATAGAATATTAAGATAATCTTAATATGAAGTATTTAAGAATCAATAACGAATGTAGAACTAAATGAAGTGTACCTATTCCTCTTTCTACACGAATATGTATGAGAATCCGCTGGATTCTTCTTCTCCCATCCTTATCTTCATCGTCTTTCTATCTTTCCTTTCAAAAAACATTTGTTTTTTGAAAGGAAAGATAGAAAGGAGTTTCTTATGAGTTCCCGACTTTAACCAATCTTATCCAACAAACAGGGATTCCTAGTGAAAAACGGGGATTCTCGGTAAATAGAAAGAACCTCTATATTCTTATTATTTGTTATTTAAATATTTCTATTTGATTTATTTGATTTGAAATTTCTTCTTTTTTACTATTTTCTTTTCATTTTTTCGATATCTTTTTTGAATCTTGATTCAAGGGAAGGAAACCATGTAGCTGAAATAACTCATTCAGAACACCTTTTAAAGGATTACGTGGTACGATTGGGTCGAATAAGCCCTTATGGAATAAATACTCAGCCGCTTGTGAACCGTCGGGTACTGTCTTTTTCAATGTTTGTTCAATTACTCTTTTACCCGCAAACGCAATGTAGGCATTAGGTTCAGCAATAATGATATCTCCCAACATACCAAAACTTGCCGTAACTCCGCCAGTTGTAGGAGATGTAAGGATTGATACATAGAATAATTTTTTCTTTGATTGATAATCATATGAAGCAGAAGATATTTTAGCCATTTGCATCAAGCTCAAACTCCCTTCTTGCATGCGTGCTCCTCCAGAAGCACACACAATAATGACAGGTAGAGATCGATTAGTAGCATACTCGATCAAACGGGTGATTTTCTCACCTACTACGGATCCCATACTACCTCCCATAAACTGAAAATCCATAACTCCAATTGCTATGGGAATACTATTTAGTTGACCTACGCCCGTTTGAACAGCTTCAGTTAAACCCGTTTTTCTTTGATAAAAAGAGATGCGATCTATATAAGGTTCCTCCTCTGAATGAAATTCAATGGGGTCCATAGAGACCATATCTTCATCCATAGGCTCCCAAGTGCCAGGATCAATAAAGAGTTCGATTCTGTCTGAACTACTCATTTTCAAATGATATCCGCAGTGTT